TATCCTTAACATACTGAAACGACTACCATTATTAGTATCAAACCAATAGCGATTCATACAAGCTAAATCTTCTAATCGATAATTGGGCCAAAGAAAGAATTTGAATTTCATTAATTTCATTTTATCTCTATCAAGATCTTTGCTTTCATCCAAAAATTGACCGCAGGTTTTTACCTTGTTCCCATTGCAAAATACTGCATTTTTATCCACACAATTACTATTCCTTGAATTGAAACAACTTAGAATTCTCAATTCTCTACGCCGTCTAGACGATAAAAGATTTTCAGGAACAAGCAAATCATAATGATTTTTGTTTATATTTTTCGTCATCATTTGGTGTCTTGCAATCGATTCCTCAAAATGATTCTTATCCATAATTTCTCTGTATCTTTTTTGATTCTTTTTTTGTTTAATCTCATGAACCAAAGAAATCCTTATGGTTTGATACATAAGAAATTCTACATTATGTTTTACAGGTATACGAACGGGTTCGATAATAAATATTCCCTCTTTTAGGATTTTTGAAAGATTCAAATCCCGGATTAGCATTGGATCCAGAGTTAACTCCTCCTTCTTAATAAAGCCGAAACCAAACTTTGTTGTCATTCTGCTTTCCTTTTCCCATTCAAGTACGGACAGCGCATAATCGAATAATTCCATAGTCAAAGGACTCAGCAGCCATTTCAATTGCAAAGCAAAAGATCCTTTCATGAACGCATCTAAGTCTATTTCCCAAGTCCAAATGCTTTTTGATTTCTTTTTCGTTCTACCCATTTTCATATCTGATTTCGTATAAAGTTCTTCCATATATTTTTGTTGGTTTGAGAGAACAGATTCGGGGTTCCCTCGGTTTTGGGCATCTGATGCGAGATCTCTTTGACCTATGGTTTTTTTTTCTTCTTGATTCTCTAATTCAAAATATTTTTTTTCTTTTTCATTTGATAGTAGAAGATCCCCTTTTTTCTTTTTAGTGATATTTTTATTTTGACTAACATCTTCATTCAAATGAAAAAGAAGTGAATGGATTGGTATAAACCCCGGTTTCATTTTATATACATTAAAAAATAACTCAAATTGTGGGAATAACCAAGGTATCGGCTTCGATACAGGACGATTTAGTCTTTCTTCATTCATTCCCATCCAATCAAAGGGGTTTCTTTTCTTTTTTTGATTGGATGGGTTGATTTCTTTATCTTTATTAATTTTGAGATAAAAAAGACCTTTCGTATCCAAATATTTTCTATCTGGATTTTTTATATACATAAAATAATCTTTTCTTATAAAATGAGTAATAGGGATACTCGCCCCCATATCAACAAATTTCGGTTTATGTATGTTGTAATTATATGAGTCCTTCTTATCTTCATAATAAATCGATTGATATGCTAAAAGATCATATCTATACATTTTTTGAAAATGATCGTTTTTATTTAGCAATAACGAAACCTTTTCCTCTCTTTCAGATGAATCCCGTTTGATTAAATTTTGATTTTCAACCCTACAATGTTGATTGACTCTATTTCGCCATTTTTGCGGTACTAATTTAGACCATTTTTGCTCAGAGAAATCGTATGGATAATGACTCTTTAACCAATTTTTCCATTGATTCCTTCCAGAATTCTGAAGTTTATTATGCTTTAATTCGTAAGAAATTATTCCTTGTCTTCGAAAAGAATCTTTTATTTCATTCTTAAGAAATAAAGATGCTCCGTCATATTGAAGGACAGATCTTAACTTATACAAGTTAATAACCTGGGTTTGTGATAATTTGTAAAATACATAGGCCTGTGACACGAGGGATAATTTAAAAGAAACCCCCGACTTCGTCTGAATCTTATGACGAATACGCGAAGGTGAAAGTTTTTTTTGTATAGTTGAAAGACGCTCAATTATCTTTTTCTCTTTTGTATCAAAAATATATTTTTTTTTGAATTTACGAAAAAGTTTGATAATGATCATGGGCCTATAAAGACTATTAGTAAGACGATTAATGATATATGGAAAGCTCTCTAGAAGGATATCCGTGTATATCCTTTCCACGATCCATTTTAAAAAATAATGTGATTTACGGATTAATCGATCATTTCTTCTTTTGAATATCTGAAAAAGATTTTTTAGTGATGCTAATTTTTGAGCACCATAACTTGTTTTGTTAGGACTCATATTTTTCTTTAGAGTTCGAAATCCATTTGTCTTGTCTTTTGTAATTCTTTCTATTTGATTTCTGATTGTGCTTGTTCTATCAGTCAGATCTTTCATTTTGATTTCTGTCAGTGAATAATTTGTCCAATCCATAGATCGGGTTTGAATGGATGATTCATGAATAATCTGATTATTTATTATAGAATCTTTTTTTATTTCACTCGAATCCTCTCTCCATTTTTTTTGTTCTTTTGGGACCTTTAGAAACAAAAATTGGGTTCTTTCTTTGAAACTTTTTAGAACTCGAAAACTCCATTTTCTAATTGCTTTTTGGAGTTTTTTCAAAGGGGGTCCAAAATAATAACTAAACAAAATACCAAGTCCTACGAGAGGAGAACCAAAAGGACGGTCAGTTTCCAGTCCCCAAATCGTTAAAAAAGCAGCAGGACTTTCCTGCTTTGCATTTTGATCCCTATGAGAAGGTCGTATCTTAGATCGGTGCCAAGGTTTCAGACGGAAAGGAAATCGTATCATTATTTGTATACCCTCTGTGGCCCAGTTTTGGGGAAAAATTCCGTTTCTTCCTGGTTCTAGTACTGGCATACCATTATAGGTGCATATAACATACACTTCTTTATTCATCTCCCCTATATCCTGCTCCCACTCGGACTCTTGGCGTAATAAGAAACGGACAATATTTTTAGCTAGTATCAACGAAGGTAATACAATAGATTGTCTAAGCCTCGACTGAATTAGTAAAATCAAAGCTCTTATTCCATGAGCATAAATAAGGATATCATAGAGGTCTGATATTCTTTCTCGTGTCCTTTCTATTCGTTCCATTTCCGTCTGCCCGTCCCGCCCCTTTTCCATTTCATTGACTTCTTTTTGAATTTCTTCGTAGCTTTTGTTTTCCTCCATGTACATTTTTTTTTGTTTTTTCAACCTCTTTATTCTTTTTGCTACGCTTCCTTTTATACCCTTTCTAAAAATGTCTTGTATTAGGTCGTAAATCTCAATTACTGATAATATGAATGGTTCGAAAAGAACATCCCAAGAAAATCCTACCCTGTCGAAAAAAAGTGGGGAATACGGATATAAGGGAAACATTTTCCCCGTAAGGGTTTTACGTCTTTGAACACGCATAGAACCTGTGATTATGTCTCGACGAAAATCCGCTTCATAGGGATAATCTATCATATCCACTTCTTCTATTTCATCAGGCTTCGTCATAGTTTTGATACTAGGGTCGGCATTCTCTGCTTCCTCCGGACCCCGCGTAAAAAGAACTATACGTTTCGCTTTCCTCGAGCGAATTTGATGATCTACTATCCACTCTTCCCCCTCTTCCGTTGTTGCAGTTTTTCCGAGTTGTTCTACCTCGCTGAATAATTTGTATGACCATTGGGGGACTTTTTTATTTATTCCAATCGATTTTTTTCGAGTTGTTTTTTCCATGGGAGGAATTATGGCTGTATCGCATATTGTTTGAATGATGGGATCAATTATGACTCTTTCGATTAAAAATTTCAAAACTTTTTCTGGATCTTCTGAATCAATTCGTCTTTGTTCCGGAAATAAAGAAATTCCTTTCAAATTGGATGTTGATTCTTCAGCAAATTCATCGATTAAAAAACTCAATTCTCTTGCTAATGCTTTTTTATCCAATGTATATATTTTCTGTCCCAACTTCTCTTCCAATTTCTGGTCCAATTTCTGGACCAATTTCTCTTCCAATGTAGCTATTTTCCCTTCCAATTTATGGTACAATTCCTCAAAATTATGAACATTAAGTTCCTTACCCTTAAAAAGAAGGATACTATGAACTTTATTGAGTTTATTTATCAAATTTGTCTCTATCGAATTTTTGACTGAAGTTTCATTTAGGATTGAAGGTAAAAAAAATTTGTTAATTATTCCACGATAGGATCCGTTTAAGAGAGGATCATATATTTTAGGCAAGTATTCTTCTTTAGTTTGATTATTGCATAATCGAGTCTTTTTTTCGAGTACATCCAGATAAGGAGATCCTCTGTCTAGGGCTTCAATTCGATCTCTAAACTCGTTCCTTAGGTTCCTCCATTTTTTTTCATTGGTATAAATCCAACAATAAGAATTATGCAGTTCATCATAGAAGAATTTATCCAGTTCATCACAAACGAATTTTTTTGTTGTAAAAAAAGAAAAATACATTTTTTGTCGTAGCATTTCAAAAAAAGCGGATAAACTGGATGGATATGTAAAAGAAATTCTTCGTTTTCCATCACTTTGACATGTATAAAAAAAATATTGTGACATTTCATTTCTTACAGCATGTTCGAATCGAGAATTTTTTATATATCGCAATGGACGATTCCATCGTTTATAATCGAAAAGAAGATTCACAGCGGGTTTTTCAAACCAGAAGAGGTCTTTATCTTCTTCTTTTAAGTGAAAGTGGAATTCATCCTTTGTTTTGTCCTTTCCATTCACTCGGATCCTTTCCGTTTCATCGATTTTGTCCGGATCCTCCCTTTCTTCAGAAAAAGGGGAAGGAGAAGGATCTTCTTCGGTGAATCCCTCTTGTTCCTGTTTAGTCCCCTTTGTTTCGAAAGTTGTTTCTATTTCTACATCTCTTTCTTTCTCACTTTCCCCCCTTTCTGTCGTTTTTGAGGTTTCTTTCAGTTTCCTACTAAAAATGGGTGACGGCATTCTGCCTAAAGAGTAGACACAGCTAATAAATAAGAGAATACTAAAGATTCGATCCATAGAATCTATCAAGTCTAACACAAAGTACTTCAATTCTGACACAAGGTACTTCAATTCTGACACAGAGGACTTGTACTTCTTATACCTCTTAGATCGAATAATTCCATTAA